ATTCCTATATTAAATATTGGGTTAATCTATAATTCTATAGATGAAATACTGTTAATATGAGTAACAAGAACCTATTCTCCAAGCACAAGTTTATAACAATTCGGATAACCATTGTTAGTTATAGGATATTAGATAATAAACACAACTAAACTATCTAAGCTTCAACCGTTAACCCGACACAGGAGTGCTTTAAGGAAAGATTAAAAAGAATAAAAGGAACTCGGCAAACATGAATCCCGCCTGTTTACCAAAAACATCACCTCTAGCATTACAAGTATTAGAGGCATTGCCTGCCCAGTGACTTTCAAGTTTAACGGCCGCGGTATTCTGACCGTGCAAAGGTAGCATAATCATTTGTTCCCCAATTAGGGACTAGTATGAATGGCTAGACGAGGATTCAACTGTCTCTTATTCTCAATCAGTGAAATTGACCTTCCAGTGAAGAGGCTGGAATAAAATAATAAGACGAGAAGACCCTATGGAGCTTTAATTAACTAGCCTAATTATAATACTCATACCCTAATGGAACAAAACCATAAACATTAAGCTAACAATTTCGGTTGGGGTGACCTCGGAGAACAAAAAATCCTCCGAATGATTATAGCACAGACAAACAAGTCAAAGCAATCCACTATATCTTATTGACCCAAAAATACTTTGACCAACGGACCAAGTTACCCTAGGGATAACAGCGCAATCCTATTTAAGAGTCCATATCGACAATTAGGGTTTACGACCTCGATGTTGGATCAGGACACCCCAATGGTGCAGAAGCTATTAAAGGTTCGTTTGTTCAACGATTAAAGTCCTACGTGATCTGAGTTCAGACCGGAGCAATCCAGGTCGGTTTCTATCTATTCACAATTCCTCCCAGTACGAAAGGACAAGAGAAATAGAGCCAACTCATAAATGAGCGCCCTCAAACCAATATATGAACAGATCTTAATATAGTAAATATGTAAAACTACTCATCCAGACAAGATATTAGGGTGGCAGAGCCAGGTAACTGCATAAGATTTAAAACCTTGTTCCCAGAGGTTCAAATCCTCTTCCTAATAATGTATTTAATTAATATTTTAACCCTCCTAGCCCCCATTCTAATTGCTATAGCCTTTTTAACTCTAGTAGAACGTAAAGTACTAGGGTATATACAACTACGAAAAGGCCCTAACATAGTAGGCCCCTACGGAATTTTACAACCATTCGCAGATGCTATAAAACTATTTATAAAAGAACCAATACGCCCACTTACCACCTCCATCTCGCTATTCATTATTGCTCCAACCCTATCCCTATCCCTAGCCCTCAGCCTATGAATCCCACTACCAATACCCCACCCCCTAATTAACTTAAATCTAGGAATCCTGTTCATCCTAGCTACATCAAGCCTTTCAGTATACTCAATCTTATGATCCGGATGAGCCTCAAACTCAAAATACTCCCTATTTGGCGCCCTACGAGCAGTAGCCCAAACAATCTCATACGAAGTAACAATAGCCATCATCCTATTATCAGTCCTACTAATAAATGGCTCATTTTCCCTACAAACACTTATTACCACCCAAGAACAAATATGACTAATCATCCCAACCTGACCCATAGCCATAATATGATTCATTTCAACTCTAGCAGAAACAAACCGAGCCCCATTCGACCTAACAGAAGGTGAATCCGAACTTGTATCTGGATTTAACGTCGAATACGCCGCCGGTCCATTCGCACTATTCTTCATAGCCGAATATACAAACATTATTCTAATAAATGCCCTAACCACCATTATCTTTTTAGGCCCATTACACAACATGAACTCACCCGAACTATACTCGATCAGTTTTATAATAGAAACACTAACTTTATCAATCATATTTCTATGAATCCGAGCATCATACCCTCGCTTTCGCTACGACCAACTAATACACCTACTATGGAAAAATTTCCTACCACTAACACTAGCACTATGCACATGACACATTTCCCTCCCCATCCTTACAGCAAGCATCCCCCCTTATCTATAGAAATATGTCTGATAAAAGAGTTACTTTGATAGAGTAAAACATAGGAGTTTAAACCCCCTTATTTCTAGAATGACAGGAATTGAACCTACCCATAAGAATTCAAAATTCTTCGTGCTACCTACACACTCCATCCTAACTCAGTAAGGTCAGCTAATTAAGCTATCGGGCCCATACCCCGGAAATGTTGGTTCAAATCCCTCCCGTACTAATAAACCCTATCACTGCTATCATCATTTATTTTACTATTCTCATAGGCCCCATAATCACAATAGCCAGTTCCAATCTAATACTCATATGAGTAGGATTAGAAATTAATCTTCTAGCCTTCATCCCCCTACTAATTAACAAAAAAAACCCACGATCAACCGAAGCTGCAACAAAATACTTCATCACACAAGCAACAGCTTCAATAATACTCCTATTTACCATTACACTCAACTATAAACAACTAAACACATGAACATTTCAACAAGAAACAAACACCATTCTACTTAACATAACACTAATTGCCCTATCAATAAAACTTGGTTTAGCCCCATTCCACTACTGGCTAACTGAAGTCACACAAGGCATTTCCCTACTAACAGGCCTTATCCTTCTTACATGACAAAAAATTGCCCCCATTTCCATTATGTTCCAAATCTATCACTTAATTAACCCAACTATTGTATTAATATTAGCAATCATATCAATTCTTATAGGGGCCTGAGGCGGACTAAATCAAACACAAACACGAAAAATTATAGCATATTCATCAATTTCCCATATAGGATGAATACTAGCAATCCTTCCATACAATCCAAATCTTACACTAATCAACCTCATAATTTACATTATCCTCACAATTCCAATATTTATAATACTACTAACTAATAACTCAACAACAATCAACTCCATCTCACTCATATGAAACAAAACCCCAACAATACTAATAATTACAACCCTCCTTCTCCTATCCCTAGGAGGACTCCCCCCACTCACAGGATTTCTACCAAAGTGAATCATCATCACAGAACTTCTAAAAAATAACTGCACAATCATAACAACATCAATAGCCATATTAGCTCTTATTAATCTATTTTTCTACACCCGTCTCATCTACTCCACTTCTCTAACCATATTTCCAACCAACAATAACTCTAAAATAATCCCCTATCAAGAAAATAATATACACAACTTTATACTACCCACCCTAATGAGTCTTAGCACACTAGCCCTCCCTCTTGCACCCCAACTTACACTATAGAAGTTTAGGATATAGCAGTCCAAGGACCTTCAAAGTCCTAAGAAAACATCAAAGTTTAACTTCTGACAAGGACTGTAAGGCTATATCTTACATCTACTGAGTGCAAATCAATCGCTTTGGTTAAACTAAGACCTCACCTAGATCGGTAGGACTTAAACCCACAAAACTTTAGTTAACAGCTAAACACCCTACTACTGGCTTCAATCTACTTCTCCCGCCTATCAGAAAGGGGGCGGGAGAAGCCTTAGTAGAGTATATTCTCTACCTCTTCGAATTTGCAATTCGACATGAAATCACTTTAAGGCCTGGTAAAAAGAGGGCTCAAACCTCTGTGCTTAGATTTACAGTCCAATGCCTACTCGGCCATTTTACCTATGTTCGTAAACCGTTGACTATTTTCAACTAATCATAAAGATATTGGTACACTATATTTACTATTCGGAGCTTGAGCAGGAATAGTAGGAACAGCCCTAAGCATCCTAATTCGAGCTGAATTAGGACAACCAGGCGCACTTCTAGGAGATGACCAAATCTATAATGTTATTGTAACAGCCCATGCATTCGTCATAATTTTCTTCATAGTTATACCAATAATGATCGGAGGCTTCGGAAACTGACTTGTACCACTAATAATTGGAGCCCCTGACATAGCATTCCCACGAATAAATAACATAAGCTTCTGACTACTACCCCCATCATTTCTTCTTCTCCTAGCATCATCTATAGTTGAAGCAGGAGCAGGAACAGGCTGAACAGTTTACCCCCCACTAGCTGGAAATCTAGCTCACGCTGGAGCATCAGTAGACCTAACAATTTTTTCTCTTCACCTGGCAGGAGTATCATCAATCTTAGGAGCAATCAACTTTATTACCACAATCATCAATATGAAACCCCCAGCTATAACTCAATATCAAACACCATTATTCGTATGATCAGTACTAATTACAGCTGTCCTCCTCCTTCTATCACTACCAGTCTTAGCTGCAGGAATTACAATATTACTAACAGACCGTAATTTAAATACAACATTTTTTGACCCAGCAGGAGGAGGAGATCCGATTCTATATCAACATCTATTCTGATTCTTTGGTCATCCAGAAGTTTACATCCTTATTCTACCAGGATTTGGCATTATCTCTCACGTAGTTACTTACTACTCCGGAAAAAAAGAACCCTTCGGCTACATAGGAATAGTATGAGCTATAATATCTATTGGCTTCCTAGGCTTCATCGTATGGGCCCACCACATATTCACAGTAGGTTTAGACGTAGATACACGAGCCTACTTTACATCCGCTACCATAATTATTGCAATTCCCACAGGAGTAAAAGTATTTAGTTGACTAGCAACGCTACATGGCGGAAATATCAAATGGTCACCAGCTATACTATGAGCCCTAGGATTTATTTTTCTATTCACAGTGGGCGGTTTAACCGGAATTGTCTTATCAAATTCTTCACTAGACATTGTACTTCATGACACCTACTATGTAGTAGCCCACTTCCACTACGTACTATCCATAGGGGCAGTATTCGCTATCATAGCAGGATTTGTCCATTGATTTCCACTATTTTCAGGATATACATTAGATGACACATGAGCAAAAACCCATTTCGTCATTATATTTGTAGGAGTCAACATGACATTTTTCCCTCAACATTTCCTAGGCCTTTCTGGAATACCGCGACGATATTCAGACTACCCGGATGCCTACACCGCATGAAATACTATTTCCTCTATAGGATCATTTATCTCATTAACAGCTGTACTCATCATAATCTTTATAATTTGAGAAGCCTTCGCATCTAAACGTGAAGTATTATTAGTATCCTATTCCCACACAAATCTAGAATGACTTCATGGCTGCCCACCACCTTATCACACATTCGAAGAACCTTCCTACGTAAAAGCTAAATAAGAAAGGAAGGAATCGAACCCCCTAGAACTGGTTTCAAGCCAATTACATAGCCTCTATGTCTTTCTCAATGAGGTATTAGTAAAATCATTACATAACTTTGTCAAAGTTAAATTATAGATATTAATCTATATATCTTATATGGCTTACCCATTCCAACTAGGTCTTCAAGATGCTACATCCCCAATCATAGAAGAATTAACAAATTTTCATGACCACACCCTAATGATCGTTTTCCTTATTAGCTCCTTAGTACTTTATATTATCTCACTTATACTAACAACAAAACTCACCCACACAAGCACAATAGACGCCCAAGAAGTAGAGACAATCTGAACTATCTTACCAGCTGCAATTCTCATTTTAATCGCACTACCCTCTCTACGAATCCTATATATAATAGACGAAATTAATAACCCTGTACTAACAGTCAAAACAATAGGCCACCAGTGATATTGAAGCTACGAATATACAGACTATGAAGACCTATGCTTCGACTCATACATAATTCCAACAAACGACCTAAAGCCAGGAGAACTACGACTCCTAGAAGTAGATAATCGAGTTGTATTACCTATAGAACTCCCAATCCGTATACTAATCTCATCAGAAGACGTACTTCACTCATGAGCAGTACCTTCCCTGGGTCTAAAAACAGATGCAATCCCGGGTCGTCTAAACCAAGCCACAGTATCATCAAACCGCCCAGGATTATTTTACGGCCAATGTTCTGAAATCTGCGGATCCAATCACAGTTTTATACCCATTGTTCTTGAAATAGTACCACTAAAATATTTCGAAAACTGATCCGCCTCAATAATCTAAACTCATCATGAAGCTTAAAGCGTTAACCTTTTAAGTTAAAGTCAGAGATATTAATTCTCCATGATGACATGCCACAATTAGATACATCTACATGATTTACTACAATTGTATCATCAATAATTACTCTATTTATTCTATTCCAATTAAAAATCTCTGCACAAACTTTCCCCTCACCAGCAACACTAAAAACCTTAGCCGCACAAAAAACAAAAACCCCTTGAGAACTAAAATGAACGAAAATCTATTTACCTCTTTTATAACCCCAACAGTAATAGGCCTACCTATTGTTGTTACTATTATTATGTTTCCATCAATTCTATTCCCATCATCAGAACGACTAATTAGCAATCGCCTACATTCATTTCAACACTGACTAATCAAACTCATTATTAAACAAATAATGTTAATTCATACACCAAAAGGACGAACCTGAGCTCTAATAGTCGTCTCTCTAATCATATTTATTGGATCCACAAATCTACTAGGACTTTTACCACACACATTTACTCCAACTACCCAGCTATCAATAAACCTAAGCATAGCTATCCCACTATGGGCCGGAGCTGTAATCTTAGGATTCCGACACAAACTAAAAAACTCACTAGCACACTTCCTCCCACAAGGAACCCCATTATCTCTAATCCCTATGCTCATTATTATTGAAACAATTAGCCTATTTATTCAACCTATAGCACTAGCAGTTCGACTAACAGCTAACATCACAGCAGGCCACCTACTCATTCACCTAATCGGTGGGGCCACGCTAGTACTAATAAGTATCAGCCCACCGACCGCAACCATTACACTCATTATTTTACTTCTGCTTACGATCCTAGAATTTGCCGTAGCTCTAATTCAAGCCTACGTATTTACCCTACTAGTCAGCCTATACCTACACGATAATACATAATGACCCACCAAACCCATGCATATCACATAGTAAACCCAAGCCCATGACCACTAACAGGAGCTTTCTCCGCTCTACTACTCACATCAGGCCTAGTAATATGATTTCACTATAACTCAACTATTCTACTATCTACAGGACTACTAACAAATATTTTAACAATATACCAATGATGACGAGACATTATCCGAGAAGGCACATTCCAAGGCCATCACACCCCTATTGTACAAAAAGGACTTCGATACGGAATAATTCTATTCATTATCTCTGAAGTATTTTTCTTCGCTGGATTTTTCTGAGCATTCTATCACTCCAGCTTAGTCCCTACACACGACCTAGGGGGCTGCTGACCACCAACAGGTATTATGCCACTAAACCCACTAGAAGTCCCGCTACTAAACACATCAGTCCTTCTAGCCTCAGGCGTCTCAATCACATGAGCTCATCATAGCCTAATAGAAGGAAAACGAGATAATATAAATCAAGCCCTGTCCATTACTATTATTCTAGGACTCTATTTCACTGCCCTACAAACTTCAGAATACTTTGAAACTACATTTTCTATCTCAGACAGCATTTATGGATCAACATTTTTTATAGCAACTGGATTTCACGGTCTTCACGTAATCATCGGAACCACTTTCTTAACTGTATGCCTACTTCGACAGATAAAATTTCACTTCACATCTAAACACCACTTTGGCTTTGAAGCCGCCGCATGATATTGACACTTTGTAGACGTGGTCTGACTATTCCTATATGTATCCATCTATTGATGAGGATCATACTCTCTTAGTATAACAAATATAACTGACTTCCAATCAGTGGATCCCGATAAACTTCGGAAGGGAGTANNNAATCTTTTCATTATTCTACTAATCAATGGCATACTATCCTCTATCCTAGTCACACTAGCATTCTGGCTACCACAAATAAATATATATTCAGAAAAAGCCAATCCTTACGAATGTGGCTTTGACCCAACTAGCTCCGCACGCCTACCATTCTCAATAAAATTCTTCCTAGTAGCAATTACATTTCTATTATTTGACTTAGAAATTGCCCTACTACTTCCTCTACCATGAGCCATCCAAACAATCAACATCAAAACAATAATAACCACAGCCTATGCCCTACTAACAATTTTATCCTTAGGGTTATTCTATGAATGAACACAAAAGGGGTTAGAATGGACAGAATAACTGGTAATTAGTTTAACCAAAATTAGTGATTTCGACTCATTAGATTATGATACATTCATAATTACCAACATGACACCCACTTTTATTAATCTCACATTAGCCTACATCATATCCCTATTAGGAACCCTAATATTCCGCTCACACCTTATATCAACCCTACTATGCTTAGAAGGAATAATACTATCTCTATTTATCATAATCTCCATAATCACCCTCAACTCTAACTCAATAAACTCTATGCCCATCCCAATTACCATCCTAGTATTTGCAGCATGTGAAGCAGCAGTTGGATTAGCTCTCCTAGTAAAAGTATCTAATACATATGGAACAGACTATGTACAAAATCTCAACCTTCTACAATGCTAAAAATTATTCTCCCATCACTAATACTCCTTCCACTAACCTGACTATCAACACCAAAAAAAATATGAACTAATACTACCTCTTACAGCTTCCTTATTAGCCTAATCAGCCTATCACTACTACAACAAGATGAAAATAACAAAAACTTTTCAACCATATTCTTCTCAGACCAACTTTCCTCCCCACTAATCATCCTTACAACATGACTATTACCCCTAATAATAATAGCCAGCCAAAATCATCTAAAAAAAGAAAAAACAAAATACCAAAAACTATATATTTCAATACTTATTATTCTACAAATTCTACTTATTATAACCTTCTCCGCCACCGAACTAATTATATTTTATATTCTATTTGAAGCTACTTTAATCCCAACTCTTATTATTATTACACGATGAGGTAATCAAACAGAACGACTAAACGCAGGACTCTACTTCTTGTTTTATACTCTAATTGGCTCTATCCCACTACTAATCGCCCTAATCTGAATCCAAAACCTAATAGGATCATTAAACCTTTTTATCCTTTCTCTAATAACCTCCCCTATCAATCACTCCTGATCTAATCATATTTTATGAGTAGCATGCATAATAGCATTCCTTGTTAAAATACCTCTATACGGAATTCACTTATGACTACCCAAAGCTCATGTAGAAGCACCCATCGCAGGCTCAATAGTCTTAGCCGCCATTCTTCTAAAACTAGGGGGCTATGGAATAATACGAATTTCTATCATCCTAGACCCACTAACAAAACATATAGCTTACCCGTTTATTCTACTCTCACTATGAGGCATAATTATAACAAGCTCAATCTGTCTTCGACAAACAGACCTAAAATCACTAATCGCTTACTCTTCAGTCAGCCATATAGCCCTAGTAATCGCATCCATTATAATTCAAACCCCATGAAGCTTCATAGGAGCAACAACACTTATAATTGCCCACGGTCTAACCTCCTCACTACTATTCTGTCTAGCTAATACTAACTACGAACGAATTCACAGCCGGACAATAATCATAACTCGCGGACTACAAATGATCTTTCCACTTATAGCCGTACTATGACTAACTGCAAGCCTAACTAACTTAGCCCTTCCACCATCAATCAACCTCTTAGGTGAACTATTCATCGCAATATCACTATTCTCTTGGTCCAACTTCTCTATTATTCTCATAGGAATAAACATCATCATTACAGCTGTATACTCCATATACATAATTATTATAACTCAACGAGGTAAATTAACTAATCACATAAATAATCTTCAACCTTCACAGACACGAGAATTAACACTCATAACCCTACACGTCCTCCCACTAGCCCTACTGACCATCAATCCCAAGCTAATTCTAGGGTTTACAATATGTAAATATAGTTTAAAAAAAACATTAGACTGTGAATCTAACAAAAGGAGATAAACCTCCTTATTTACCAAGAAAGAATGCAAGAACTGCTAACTCATGCCCCCATGACTAAAAACATGGCTTTCTTACTTTTATAGGATAGAAGTAATCCATTGGTCTTAGGAATCAAAAAGCTTGGTGCAAACCCAAATAAAAGTAATAAACATCATATCATCCTCAATCCTAATAATTTTCATTATACTCCTTTCACCAGTACTTATCTCAATAACTAACCTAATTAAATATATTAACTTTCCACTATATGTAACAACATCAATCAAATACTCGTTCATTCTAAGTCTCCTACCCCTAGCCCTATTTTTCTACTCAAATACAGAATACATAATCACCAGCTGACACTGGATAACTATAAACTCACTAAAACTATCCGTAAGCCTAAAAATAGACTATTTCTCTACCCTATTTTTACCAGTAGCCCTATTCGTAACATGATCCATCATACAATTTTCCTCATGATACATACACTCAGACATCCATATTAACCGCTTTATTAAATACCTCCTACTATTCCTAATTACTATACTAATCCTAACTACAGCAAACAACCTCTTCCAGCTCTTTATTGGATGAGAAGGAGTAGGCATCATATCTTTCCTACTAATCGGATGATGATATGGTCGAACAGACGCAAACACTGCAGCTCTACAAGCAATAATTTATAACCGAATCGGAGACGTCGGATTCATCCTTACCATAGCATGATTCTGCCTTAATATTAATTCCTGAGAAATTCAACAAATTCTTCTCACCAACAACAATAGCCTAATCCCTCTCACAGGCCTCCTAATTGCAGCTACAGGAAAATCAGCTCAATTCGGTCTCCACCCATGACTTCCATCAGCTATAGAAGGCCCTACACCAGTATCAGCCCTACTCCACTCAAGCACTATAGTAGTAGCAGGTATTTTCCTAATAATCCGATTTCACCCACTAACCTCAAACAATACTACTATACTAACAACAATAATATGCCTAGGAGCCCTTACCACACTATTCACAGCCATCTGCGCCCTAACCCAAAACGATATCAAAAAAATCGTAGCATTCTCTACATCCAGTCAACTAGGGTTAATAATAGTCACCCTAGGAATTAATCAACCCTATCTAGCCTTCCTACATATTTGTACACACGCATTCTTTAAAGCCATACTATTTTTATGTTCCGGTTCAATCATCCATAACCTAGCCGACGAACAAGATATCCGAAAAATAGGAAATATAACAAAAACCCTACCAATTACCTCCTCATGCCTTACCATCGGCAGCCTTGCCCTAACGGGAATACCATTCCTAACAGGATTTTACTCAAAAGACCTAATCATTGAAGCCATAAACACCTGCAATACAAACGCCTGAGCCCTAACAATTACACTTGTAGCCACATCCATAACAGCTATATACAGCATACGAATCATTTACTTCGTAATAATATCAAAACCACGACATCTCCCCCTTATAACTATTAATGAAAAAAACCCTAATATAATTAACCCTATCAAACGCCTAGCCATAGGAAGCATCCTAGCTGGCTTTTTCATCTCCAACAACATCCCCCCAACCAACCTATCAATTTTCACAATACCATGATACCTTAAAACCACAGCCCTACTGATCTCTATCATAGGATTTCTAATCGCTCTAGAATTAAATAACCTCAGCCTGAATCTTTCAACTAACAAAACAAACCAACTATCAACTTTCTCAACCTCTCTAGGCTATTTCCCACCTATTGTACACCGAACACTTCCTACAAACTCCCTTAACTTCAGCTTCAAAACATCTCTCAACCTTTTAGACCTAATCTGATTAGAAAAAACAATCCCAAAATCTACCTCAATTATACACACCAATTTATCTAAAATAATAACTAATCAAAAAGGCATAGTAAAACTTTACTTCATATCCTTCCTAATTTCACTAACCATTATTATTTCCCTACACATACTTAGTCCCGAGTAATCTCAATAATAATAAAAATCCCAACAAACAAAGACCACCCAGCCACAACCATTATTCAAGTAGCACAACTATATATTGCTGCCACTCCAACACCCCCCTCTAACATTACACCAACATCATCAATTTCATACATTATTAAATCACCAAAATCCCCTAAATCAATCAACTCAACCTTATAATAGTCAAGCACATAAACTAAAAATAACTCCATTAAAACCCCCGCCATAAAAAAACTAAAAATAAACCAGTTAGAACCTCAAGTCTCAGGATACTCCTCAGTAGCCATAGCAGTTGTATAACCAAATACAACCAACATCCCCCCTAAATAAATTAAAAACACCATTAACCCCAAAAATGAACCCCCAGCCCCTAAAACCATAAAACAACCAATAAAACCACTAACAACCAAACCTAGCCCCCCATAAATAGGAGAAGGTTTTAATGCTAAACTTAGACACCCAGTTAAAAACAACAGACTTAAAATATAAATATAATTCATCATTATTTCTACATAGCACTCAACTATGACCTATGACATGAAAAATCATCGTTGTAATTCAACTATAAAAACCTAATGACAAACATCCGAAAAACACACCCATTACTTAAAATTATTAACCACTCATTCATTGACCTACCTGCCCCATCCAATATCTCATCATGATGAAATTTCGGCTCCCTACTAGGAATCTGCTTAATAGTACAAATCATTACAGGCCTATTTTTAGCCATACATTATTCATCAGACACAATAACAGCATTTTCATCAGTAACTCACATCTGCCGAGATGTAAACTACGGCTGATTCATCCGATATATACATGCAAATGGAGCCTCAATATTCTTCATCTGCCTATTCCTACACGTAGGCCGAGGTATATACTATGGATCCTACACATTCTTAGAAACATGAAACATTGGAGTGCTACTATTATTTACAGTCATAGCCACTGCATTCATAGGGTATGTGCTCCCATGAGGACAAATATCATTCTGAGGAGCCACAGTAATTACCAACCTACTCTCAGCCATCCCATACATCGGAACAACCCTAGTAGAATGAATCTGGGGTGGTTTCTCAGTAGACAAAGCCACCCTCACTCGATTTTTCACATTTCACTTTATCTTGCCCTTCATCATCGCAGCTCTTGCAACAGTCCATTTACTATTCCTACACGAAACAGGCTCTAACAACCCCACAGGATTAAATTCAGACTCAGACAAAATCCCATTCCACCCATATTACACTATTAAAGATATCCTAGGGGGCTTAATCATAATTACCCTACTAATAATTATAGTATTATTCTTCCCCGACCTCCTAGGAGATCCAGATAACTATACACCAGCCAACCCACTTAATACCCCACCCCATATTAAACCAGAGTGATACTTCCTATTTGCCTATGCCATCCTACGATCCATCCCCAACAAACTAGGAGGCGTATTAGCCCTAATCATATCAATCCTAATCCTAGGCCTCCTTCCCTTTCTTCATACCTCAAAACAACGAAGTCTAATGTTCCGCCCAATTACCCAAACCCTATACTGAATTTTAGTCGCAAATCTTCTCATCCTGACCTGAATTGGAGGACAACCTGTAGAACACCCATTCATTATTATTGGACAACTAGCCTCTATCAGCTACTTCACTATTATCCTAATCTTAATACCAATCTCAGGTATTATCGAAGATAATCTACTAAAATGAAGCCTATGCCATGATAGTATAAATATTACTTTGGTCTTGTAAACCAAAAACAAGGAATCAATCCTTTCAAGGCATCAAGAAGAAGGAACGCCTCCTCACCATCAGCACCCAAAGCTGACGTTCTAATTAAACTACTTCTTGAGTACATAAAATTATATAGTACTATAAAACATTTATGTATATCGTACATTAAATTATTTTCCCCTAGCTTATAAGCAAGTACATTATGATTAATGTTTCTAGACATAACATTATACTAATTCTTCATAACATGGATATTAAACAAGTACATTAAATTAATGTTTCTAGACATAATATATATATATCGTACATACATAGTATAGAACATGAATATTAATAACAACTATTTAATTAATGCTTATATGACATATCTGTGTTATCAGACATACACCATTAAGTCATAAACTCTTCTCTTCCATATGACTATCCCCTTCCACATTTGGTCTCAATTTCTACCATCCTCCGTGAAACCAACAACCCGCCCACCAATGCCCCTCTTCTCGCTCCGGGCCCATTAAACTTGGGGGTAGCTAATGTGAAACTTTATCAGACATCTGGTTCTTACTTCAGGGCCATCAAATGCGTTATCGCCCATACGTTCCCCTTAAATAAGACATCTCGATGGTAACGGGTCTAATCAGCCCATGACCAACATAACTGTGGTGTCATGCATTTGGTATTTTTTAATTTTTAGGATGCTGTGACTCAACATAGCCGTCAAGGCATGAAGGTCAGCCCATCATGTAGCTGGACTTCTCATTAAGGGTCATTTATCCACATACCCAGTTCTTATAAGACTAAATTTTAATGCTTGTTGGACATAAAATTATATTACACCTGTAAAATCACTTACCAAACCCCCTTTCCCCCAACCTTAATGCCAAACCCCAAAAACATTAAGGATTAACTTAAAACCCACAAGATTTCCATTTTATTCAAGTGCTTCACAAAAATATGACTTAAATTCTAGCATTGGTAAAATTTTCATGAAATCAAACCTCTATAAGACCACATCCATCAACAACTACCACTCTGATAATGATCTGCCAA